TTTTTGTGCAAACTAGTGTATTCATATCTCAATTAGAAGTTCCTAGATGGAACGACTTTCATTTTCTGTCAGAAGATATGAATATGTACTCTATTTCAAACCACATGAGCAATCGTTAGCATTACTAGGAGACATACCGGTATTTATATTTCATTTTGAATTTAGTCTTTAGTCATTCGAAGGTCTCTTTTATTAGTTTGAATAGCAGAAAAAAATAGAATTCTCTACTGTATCCCCGTATCGTTTATACCGACGAAATACCAAACGAAATAGAACGATCTTAGAAGGGATATAATGAAATTCTTTGATTGGTTGTTCCTAGAGAAATGATCCGTTTTCTATGGGATAGAGACAACAAACAATTAATTATAACAAATAAAAAATAAAAATCGAAATAAATAAAATTCGAAATCGAATAATACTAATAATATTCCAAAAACGAAATAGAATATTACAATAAAAAATCGAATAAAATAAACAGAATGTTCTTATTCGAAACGCCCTGTGATCTTCAACCAATTCTGCGCTTCAATATAATTACCAGGCGTAAGGGCTATAGCTTGTTTCCAATACTTAGCGGCTTGATCGAACCAAGCCTCCGCAATTTCAGAATCTCCCTGTCGAATGGCCTGTTCTCCGCGGTCGGAATAGGTGAGTAAACTCCTTCCCTTAGAACCGTACTTGAGAGTTTCCTGCCTCATACGGCTCACCAGTCAATTCTTTTGGTGTCCCATTTTTTTAATGGATCATAGACCATATCTAATTGAATGAGATTTCTTATAGAATAAATTCTATCTATTCCATTTTTTTTTTGCGAGTTAACCAAAAGAAAAGGGGTGTTAAATTCCATGAGTTTCAAACTTGAATTTTTATTATTTATTAATACAAAATGGAATCCGTTTTCTAGTTTTATCTTTTCTCCTACCTTCCGAAGAATAAAGCATCAGCATTTCCACTCTCATTCGAATTCGAATTTTCTGAAAGGTAACTATCTCGGTTTCATATATTATATACTTTCCATATATGATATAGAAATCTATAGAATCTTTGAAAAAGACTTTTTTTTCTTCATAAGAAAGAAAAGACTTACTATCTTTGGGATCTGATACTACACCGCTGCTCCAAATTTTAGGGGATCAACTCTATTACATAAGTGGATTCCTAACTTTGTATATCATAATACTTTTATAGTATATCATAATACTTTTATATCATAATATTAAGTAAGCAGTTCTTATTGTATCGGCTCAAAACCTCTCTAATTGATCTTTACGGCGCTTCCTCTATCAATTAGATCCTTTATCCATAGAATAAAAAGTATCTAGGCATATCTATTTCTTCATATTTCGACTTCTATGAAGTTTCTTTCTTTACTACAGCTGATAAAAATCGTTGTTTTGGACAATATATATGTAGAAAGCCTTTTTTTTTATAGTATTTTTTTTTATAGTATTTCTTAGCGGATTTGCTTTTTATTTTTTTTTCTTTCTATAGTGGGGATAGTCGCACGTAATGACAGATCACGGCCATATTATTAAAAGCTTGTGGTAAGAACGGGTTTCGTTCTAGTGCCCGAAAATAATATTCCAAAGCTTTCGTATGTTCTCCGTTACTTGTGTGGATAAGGCCTATATTATAAAGTATATAACTTCGATCATAGGGATCAATTTCTAGTCGCATAGCTTCATAATAATTCTCTAAAGCTTCCGCATAATTTCCTTCGGATTGAGCCGACATCCGTTACGGTCGTCATTCAGTTCGAAGAATCTCCGCTCCAGAACCGTACGTGAGATTTTCATCTCATACGGCTCCTCCTTTATGTGCATAATGATAAAAATACATAGAATCAAAAAAGATTGCAATATTCTCATTATCAACTGAGCAGGGCTAGTGTTTTTACACGAAATCTCTAGCCAACCTTCCTGTAAAAGTGTAAAAGGTCTTTTCTTAACATCAAGTATATTGGTACTGGATAAAAAAATGGTAACTCCAACAATTTCTTTGTCCTCAACGTCGCTTAATTTCCAGGAATTAGGCACTTCAACAGTCTTCGATGGTTATACGGATATCCAAAATACGAACGAGATGGATGTTTGTTTGTCCCAACCATTCTTGTTAGTCCCGATCCCGATAAGGAAGGGGATAATTTTTAACAAAGTTTTCGTGTTGTTGATTCGTAGGCGTAGTGCTTCTTCCATCATGCCACCTATTGGTACTAGTGGAGTAGGGTTGACCTAAGCCATAGGGATAGGTAGAACCTTTTGCTTAATACTATAAATCGAAAATTGAAGCATATGAGGCTGCATTAATCGGGGATACACGACAGAAGGAATTAATTGTTTTCAACTTCACCTTCAGCAAGCGTAGATTTTTTTCAATTTTTTTCTATCCGAAGAATGTGCCTTTCTCCTAAGACTGAGAGCGATAAATAAAAAAAAGATAATCAAATCGCACCATCTCTGTAATAGGTGAATGCCTCTTTTTCTCCCGAAGTTGTCGGAATTATTTGTAATAAGATATTGGCTACAATTGAAAAGGTCTTATCAATAAAATTTCCATTTATCCGAGATCTAGGCATAGGTGTATAAATGAATTCTCTAATTTAATTACCTCTCGTGAGAAAAAAATCCTACAAACAAAGGAAAATTGTACAGTAAAGTACGAAATAACGTAAAAACAGACGCATTAAAATTCTCTTTATCCTCCAACCTCGAAGGAAGTTTTTTGTGATAAAAAGTTTTTCTATTTAGAAGTGATTGTATGTGCCTATCAAAAAAAAAATCGAATAGGAATAACTCATAACTCGGTTTCTGGGCCATAATCATTATGTAGGAGAGATGGCCGAGTGGTTCAAGGCGTAGCATTGGAACTGCTATGTAGGCTTTTGTTTACCGAGGGTTCGAATCCCTCTCTTTCCGCAACATCTTTCTTTACCTAATTCACCACTGTTACTGACTACAATGTATCAAATAACACAAATAACAACGGATACCATTATTCCAACTTTCTTTGATATGAATTCTCCACTCTATTCTTCATTTTTGTTATACAGAAAATACTAGAAATAGTTGGCAAGGAATAAAAATTTTCCGAAACTTTGTTATTTTAGTTATTAAGTCTGACGAGAATAATATTCTACAACCAGCAATTCATTTATTTTCAAACCAATCCATTTATTATCTATTATTTGATTGACTAATCCTTTATATTGGAATGGGTGAAGAGTCAAATGTTTTGGCAATTCCTCACGGGGGGGTGAATCAAGAAAATTTGGAATCAGAGTTTTAGACTTTTGTTCATCCCTCGCTTTAATAATATCTTGGGGTTTGCAGCGATAACTTGGTATATCTACTATACGACCATTAATTAAAACATGTCTATGGTTAACGAATTGGCGGGCTTGAGGAATAGTCGAAGCCATACCCAATCGAAAAAGTATGTTATCCAACCGCATTTCAAGTAATTGTAGTAAAACCCGACCGGTTGACCCTTTCGCTTTTCTGGCGATACGAACGTATTTAAGCATTTGTCGTTCTGTAAGACCATAATGAAAACGCAATTTTTGTTTTTCTTCTAAACGAATACGATATTGAGATTTTTTACCGGAGCGCGATTGGTTTCTAAGATAACTTCCGGATCTAGGCCTTTTAGTAGTTAGTCCAGGTAAAGACCCCAGACGACGTATTTTTTTGAAACGAGGCCCTCTGTAACGTGACATAAAGACTCCTTGTTTAATTTCATAAACCTAAATTAAAACTAAACTCTAAACTAAAGTATTGTACTACAAAGAAAGAATAATTAGATGAATTATATCAATATCCGAATTTTTTATATTGTATATATATATATACAATTAATATAATCTATTTATATAGAAATATATATTGAAAATCGATTTCAATAGAAAAAAGAAATAGAAATAAAAAAAAAGTTCTTTTCTTGATTTGGTTTATAGAGATCGGAACTACTCCAATTTTGATTCAAAATTGGAAGTTCCTACGACATAATAGATCGGTGACTCTTGGAAAAAGAAATTTTTCCCTTTTCGATATTCTTTGATTTCAATTCCTTGATTTCAATTTTATTTCAAAAAGACATTATCAATTGTGTAAAAAATCCAAATAGGGGAAAAGAAAAGCCGGCTATCGGAATCGAACCGATGACCATCGCATTACAAATGCGATGCTCTAACCTCTGAGCTAAGCGGGCTCACATAACAGAAATTGTGCATGCATAGGAATTCAATAAAATACTTCTAAAAAAATACTTATATTAATATTGAATAAAAAGTATAAAAATTATAAAATTTGAATATTGAATTGAATATTCAAATAATAAATAATAAATAATAAAGATAAAATAATAAAGAAAAGAATATTTAATAAATAATATAAAGAAATAATATAAAGAATATAAAAATAATAGAAATAGAGATATATAATAATAATATAGAATATTTATCTATTTAAATAGATAAATATTCTTCGAATTATATTTATTTTAATTAATAAAATATATAATAGAATAATATTAAAAAAAAATAAGAAATTTCCATTTTCGTTATGTTCAATCGTTCGCCCTAAGGAAAAAAGATCAGAATAAAAATAAAAATGAAAGAAAGAGAAAGGTCCAATCGAGAGCATAATGAAACATTCCCTTCAGTCGGAAAGGTGAAAACTAAGACGAAAAAACAAAAAGAATCGACCGTTCGAGTATTTCAAATTGTATGAGAAAAATGATAGAAGGATGAGCCATAATATATTATATATGTGGTATACCATCTATATTGAATTGCGAATACAGAAATGGTAGAATCATTTCGGATTGGAACAAATGTGGGTATCCGATACAGATGAAAGAAACTATAAAACAAATCAATTAAAATGAAATAGAAGGAAACATTTTTCGTTATAGGAATTGGTATCTAATGAATTCAACAGTTCCGGCAAAATTTTCATAATTTAAATGAAAAAAAAGCATGAGATTCGAATCTCAAAGAA